GAAAATTCCATTGTTTTTTTTTTGTTTTTTTTTGTTTTTTTTTCATTTTTTATATGCGTATTAAAAAAAATGGTCCAAGAAAAAATGGCTTGTTATATAAATATTTAATTATTATATAAACATTTAATAATATAGAAATAAATTTAAATAATCTTATATATATAAACGTATTATTTAATGGAGACCAATTTAAAAATAATAAGAGTTTAATATATAATAGGATGAATTATCTATAAGCCAAATAGTCCTAAAATTAACTTAAAAAAAAATAATATATATATAAAAATTTATTACACACATATAGATACTTATATAAATAATAAAAATAATAAAAATTTATTATGTATATATATATTTATACGAATTAAATATATATTATATATAAAAATATAAAATTTTATATAATAAAAAAAAAAAAAAAAAATTAAAAGGTTACTATAATTTTTTAACTAATAAGTTATAATTAATAATTTTAATAAGTTATATATATTTATTTATTTATAAATAATTATATTAATTAATTAATCATAATAATTAAATTAATTTATTATATAAAATTAATAATTAATTTAATAAAAAAAATTATTTTTTAAAAAAATAGGGGATTATTTTAAAAAAATAAATTATTTTAAAAAAAATATGTTATTAATTTGCGGGGAGAAATGTACTAAATTAATTTATTAATATATTTAATTATAATAAAATAAATAATTGTAGTTATATTTTTAATAAGTATAAAATAAAATAATTATTTATTTAATTATAAATTTTATATATTTAATATAATATATTATTTTATTTTGGTTAATATTTTTGTTATTATTTTATTTTACATGTAAATTTTTGTGTGAATTTATTTAATTTTTAAAAAATTAAATAATAAATTTATTCGCAGTGATTAATATTAATATAAAAAAGAAATTTTGTATTAGTAATAATATATAATATTGGTAAAATTTGTGCCAGCTACCGCGGTTATACAAATAATATAAATAAAAATTTTTAGTATTAGTTAAATAGTATAAATTTAATATAACTATAAATTTATTAGGTAAAATTTTTAAATTTATTTATTATTAAGAATTAAATAATTTAAGCTATAAACTTTTTATAATAAACTAGGATTAGATACCCTATTATTAAAAATAAATATTAATATACTAAAGTAGTATTAGCTATAATCTTAAAATTTAAAAAATTTGGCGGTATTTTAGTCTATTCAGAGGAATCTGTCCTGTAATTGATAATCCACATTGAACCTTACTTAAATTTGTTTAATTTGTATATCGCCGTCATTAGAATATGTTATAAGATATTAATTTTCTTAATATTTAATAAAATAATATGTCAGGTCAAGGTGCAGTTTATATTTAAGTAGAGATGGATTACAATAAATTTATTTATATGAATAATTTTTTGAAATAAAAGTTTGAAAGTGGATTTGAAAGTAATATAAAATAGATTATTTATATGATTTTAGCTCTAAAATATGCACATATCGCCCATCGTTCTTATTTTTAAAATAAGATAAGTTGTAACATAGTAGATGTACTGGAAAGTGTATCTAGAAAGACAATTTAAAGCTTAATTAGTAAAGCATTTCATTTACATTGAAAAGAAATTTGTGCAAATCAATTTAAATTGATATAAAATTTATTTATTAATATTTTTAAGAAATTTAATTTATTTAATAAAAATAATTTTAATATTTAAAGTTTTAGTATTTTATAAAAAAAGAATAATTTTAATTATAGTTTATTTGTATTGTAAAAGAAAATTGAAATAATTTGAAAAATTTTTATTTAAAAAGAAAATTTAATTTATTGTACCTTGTGTATCAGGGTTTATTAAATAATAAATTATTATATTAATTTTTCTCGAATTTTAAAGATTTAATTATATATGAAAGTTACTGTAGAATAATTATTTTTAATATATAATTAGAAATGAAATGTTAATCGTTTTAAAATATATCTAGTTTTTTAAGAAATAAATTTAATTTAGATTTTATAAATTAAATTATTTAATTTATAAAAATAATTTAATTTATAAAATTAATATTTTAAGGGATTAGCTTTAAAATAAATTTTTAAATTTTAAATTAAATATTTAATAAATGTAAGCTTAAAAATAGTTATCATTAATAAATTTTTTATAATTTATTTTAAAAATTTGATTATTTAATAAAAATTAAATTATTTATTAAAATATAAATTTTAATTATAAAAATTTATAAATTATGATAAAATTAGTATATAATTTTTATATGAATTATTATAAATGTAAGGTTTAAATAAGGAATTCGGCAAAATATATATTCACCTGTTTATCAAAAACATGTCTTTTTGAATTAAATTTAAAGTCTAACCTGCCCACTGATAAAAATTAAAGGGCCGCAGTATTTTGACTGTGCGAAGGTAGCATAATCATTAGTCTTTTAATTGGAGGCTTGTATGAAAGGTTGAATGAGATATATACTGTCTTTTTTAAAATTAAGTAGAATTTTATTTTTTAATTAAAAAGTTAAAATAAAATTAAAGGACGAGAAGACCCTATAGATCTTTATTTTTGTTATTTATGAATTAAAAAGAATTTTAAAATTTATATTTTAATTAAAAATTTTATTGGGGTGATATTAAAATTTAAAAAACTTTTAAAAATAATTAACATAAATATATGAGTAATTGATCCAATTATATTGATTAAAAATTTAAGTTACCTTAGGGATAACAGCGTAATTTTTTTTTAGAGTTCATATCGACAAAAAAGATTGCGACCTCGATGTTGGATTAAGAATTATTTTTAGGTGTAGAAGTTTAAAGTTTAGGTCTGTTCGACCTTTGAATTCTTACATGATCTGAGTTCAAACCGGCGTAAGCCAGGTTGGTTTCTATCCTTAATAAATTATTATATTATAGTACGAAAGGACCTAATATAAAAAATATAGATTTTAATAAAATGATTAATATTAATATGAGTTAAACTATTTTGGCAGATTAGTGCAATAAATTTAGAATTTATAAATATAATTTAATAATTATAAATAGTATTGTGATATATAGATTTATTATTATCATTAGTTGGAAGTTTATTATTAGTAATTTGTGTTATAGTAGGGGTTGCATTTTTAACACTTTTAGAACGAAAGGTTTTAGGGTATATTCAAATTCGAAAAGGACCTAATAAAGTTGGGTTTATAGGGTTATTACAACCTTTTAGAGATGCTGTGAAATTATTTACTAAGGAACAAACTTATCCTTTGTTATCTAATTATATTTTTTATTATTTTTCTCCTATTTTTTCTTTATTTTTGTCTTTGTTAATTTGAATATGTATTCCTTATATTATTAAATTATATTCTTTTAATTTGGGTGTTTTATTTTTTTTATGTATTACTAGTTTAGGAGTTTACACTGTGATAGTGGCTGGATGATCTTCTAATTCTAATTACGCTTTATTAGGGGGGTTACGAGCTGTAGCTCAGACTATTTCTTATGAAGTAAGATTAGCTCTAATTTTATTAAGATTTATTTTTTTAATTGGAGATTATAATTTTTTGAATTTTTATTTATATCAAAAATATATTTGATTTATTGTATTTTGTTTTCCTTTAGGGTTAGTATGGTTTGCTTCTTGTTTAGCAGAAACTAATCGGACTCCTTTTGATTTTGCGGAAGGGGAATCTGAATTAGTTTCTGGATTTAATGTAGAATATAGAAGAGGAGGATTTGCATTAATTTTTTTAGCTGAATATTCAAGAATTTTATTTATAAGTATGTTGTTTAGAGTAATTTTTTTAGGTAGAGATATTTATAGTTTATTATTTTTTTTAAAAATTACTTTTATTTCTTTTTTATTTATTTGAGTTCGAGGAACTTTACCTCGATTTCGTTATGATAAGTTAATATATTTAGCTTGAAAAAGTTTTTTACCTATAGCATTAAATTATTTATTTTTTTTTATTGGTTTAAAGCTTTTTGTATTATCTCTATTATTTTAATGAATGTTTTTTAGTACAAAAATTAATAGAAGATTTTACTTCTTTCTTATGTTTTCAAGACATATACTATAAAAGCTTATTAATTAATTTAATAATTTATCTCAATATTTAGATAATAAAGGATTAATCAAAAAATAAGAAAAGTATAATACTGTTAAAATTTGTCCTGTTAATACATAAGGGGCTTCTACAGGGCGAGCTCCAATTCAAGTTAATAAAGAAGCAATAATAGCTATAGTTCAAAATAAAATTTGATTTAATGGATAAAATTGTAGTCCTTGAAATTTACTAGTATGAGTAAAAGGTAAAATAATTAAAATAGCAATAGAAAGAACTAAAGCAATAACTCCTCCTAATTTATTAGGAATTGATCGAAGAATTGCATAGGCAAATAAAAAGTATCATTCTGGTTGAATATGTACTGGAGTTACTAAAGGATTAGCAGGAATAAAATTTTCTGGGTCTATTAATAAATAATTAAATTTTCAAATAAATCCAATTAAAATTCAAATGAAAATAATAAATCCTACAACATCTTTATAAATAAAGTAAGGATGAAATGGAATTTTATCAACATTTCTATTTAAACCTAAAGGGTTGTTAGATCCTGTTTGATGTAAAAATAGTAAATGAATTATTGTTAAAGCAGCAATAATAAATGGTAAAATAAAATGAAAAGTAAAAAATCGAGTTAGTGTAGCATTATCAACTGCAAATCCTCCTCAAATTCATTGGACTAAGTCAGTTCCTAAGTATGGCACTGCTGATAGTAGATTTGTAATTACTGTAGCCCCTCAAAATGATATTTGTCCTCAAGGTAATACATACCCTAAAAATCCTGTTGCTATTACTATAAATAAAATAATTACTCCTACTATTCAAGTTGGAACGTATAAATATGAATTATAATAAACTCCTCGTCCTACATGAGTAAATAAACAGGCAAAGAAGAAAGAAGCTCCATTAGCATGAGCAATTCGTAAAAATCAACCATTATTTACATCTCGATAAATATGATTTACTCTATTAAAAGCTGTTTCAATATCAGCAGTATAATGTATTGCTAAAAATAAGCCTGTTAAAATTTGAATAATTAAGCATAATCCTAATAATGACCCAAAATTTCATCAAGCAGAAATGTTTGAAGGAGCAGGTAAGTCTACTAATGCATTATTGGCAATTCTAATTAAAGGGTGGGTTTTTCGAAATGGTTTATTCATTAGTTTATTGGCCGTAATGGCCCATAATTTTTTTTAGTAATTTTTACTGTTACTAATAAAGTTAAAAATAAATAATTAATTAATAACAGAGTAATTAGATTAGTTGGAAAATTATATATTTTATTTAATGATAAAAAATTTTCATGAAATAAATTATTTAAGTTAAATATAGAAATTCTATCATTATTTTTAATGAAATTTTCTATTATTGAATTATCGAAAATATAAGAAATAATTATTGTAAAAAAAATAAATATTATAGATAAAATTATTAATTTAAAAGATATAGAAAATATTTCATTTGAAGATAATGAAGTTACATAAATAAATAATACTAATATTCCTCCTATAAAAATTAAAAATAAAATATAAGAAAATCAAAATGTTTTTACATAAATTCCTGTTATTAAACAAGTTAAAAATGTTTGAATTAATAGTATTAGTCCTATAGCTAAAGGGTGTTTTATCTGTAAAAAAATAAAACTAGTAACAAAACAAGTAAATATAATAAATATAGTAATTTCAAGAAATAGTTTATATAAAATATTAACTTTGGGAGTTAATGAAAGAGAAGTATCTTTTTTCTTGAAGTTTTAAAAAAAAATTTTTTATTTTTAGTTTACAAGACTAATGTTTTTATTAAACTATTAAAACAATTAATGTCAAATTTTTTATTATATTATTTTATAATTATTATATTTATTTTTGGGTGTATTGTATTTATTTCAACACGTAAGCATTTATTATGCACTTTATTAAGTTTAGAGTTTATAGTTTTAATATTATTTATATTTCTGTTTTTTATATTAAATTTTTTGAATTATGAGGGGTATTTTAGTATATTTTTTTTGACTTTTTGTGTATGTGAAGGGGTTTTGGGATTATCTATTTTAGTTTCAATAATTCGTACTCATGGTAATGATTATTTTCAAAGTTTTTCTATTTTGCAATGTTAAAGTTTGTTTTTTTAATTTTATTTATAAATATTTTTATATTTTATAAAAATATTTATTGAATGGTTCAAAATTTATTATTTCTTGGATCTTTTTTATTTATAATAAATCTTAGCTCTAATTATTATTTTTGTAATATTTCTTATTATTTTGGTATAGATATACTTTCTTATGGATTAATTTTATTAAGTTTTTGAATTTGTGCTTTAATATTAATAGCAAGAGAAAGAGTTGTTCGAATAAATAATTATATTCATTTATTTTTATTTATAATTTTATTATTACTTTTAATATTAGTTTTAACTTTTAGATCAATAAGAATATTTATATTTTATTTATTTTTTGAAAGAAGATTAATTCCTACTTTATTTTTAATTTTAGGCTGAGGGTATCAGCCTGAGCGATTACAGGCCGGGGTTTATTTATTATTTTATACTTTATTGGCTTCTTTACCTTTATTAATTGGTATTTTTTATATTAAAAATGATAATTTTACTATGAATCTTACTTTATTAAATTATTGTAAATTATATAATATAGAATTTTTATATTTATGTATAGTATTTGCTTTTTTAGTAAAAATGCCTATATTTTTAGTTCATTTATGATTACCAAAGGCTCATGTAGAAGCCCCTGTTTCAGGTTCTATAATTTTAGCTGGTATTTTATTAAAGTTAGGAGGTTATGGATTATTACGAGTTTTTAGTTTATTACAAATAATAGGTATAAAGTTTAATTATATTTGAATTAGAATTAGTCTAATTGGGGGAGTTCTAGTAAGTTTAATTTGTTTACGTCAAATAGACTTAAAGGCTTTAATTGCTTATTCTTCTGTTGCTCATATAGGGATTGTTTTAAGAGGTTTATTAACAATAACTTACTGAGGATTAAGAGGGGCATATACTTTAATATTAGCCCATGGATTATGTTCTTCAGGGTTATTTTGTTTGGCTAATATTTCATATGAGCGAATAGGAAGTCGAAGAATATTAATTAATAAGGGAATATTAAATTTTATACCTAGTTTATCTTTATGGTGATTTTTATTATGTTCGGGAAATATAGCTGCTCCTCCAACTTTAAATTTACTTGGAGAAATTTCTTTATTAAATAGAATTGTTAGTTGATCTTGATTAACTATAATTAGTTTAGCTTTATTATCTTTTTTTAGAGCCGCTTATACTTTGTATTTGTTTGCTTATAGTCAACATGGAAAAGTATATTCAGGGAATTATTTTTTTTCATCTGGGACAAGCCGAGAATATTTATTATTAATATTACATTGATTACCTTTAAATTTATTAATTATAAAGAGAAATTTTTGTATATTATGAATTTAATTTAAATAGTTTAATAAAAATATTGATTTGTGGTGTCAATGATATGAAATTTTCATTTTAGATCGTGAATAATTTAATTAATTATTGTAAAAATAGATTTTATGTTTTATTTTTTATTAGAATTACTTGTTTTTTTTGTAGTTTAAAATTTTTATTAAGAGATTTAGTTTATTTTATTGAGTGAGAAATTGTATCTCTTCAAACTATATCAATTGTTATAACTTTTTTATTTGATTGAATAAGATTAATGTTTATATCTTTTGTATTATTAATTTCTTCTTTAGTTATTTTTTATAGAAATCAGTATATAGCAGAGGATTTTAATGTTAATCGATTTATTTTATTAGTTTTAATATTTGTTTTTTCAATAATAATATTAATTATTAGTCCAAATTTAATTAGAATTTTATTAGGTTGAGATGGTTTAGGGCTTGTATCTTATTGTTTAGTTATTTATTTTCAAAATGTAAAATCTTATAATGCAGGGATATTAACTGCTTTATCTAATCGAATTGGAGATGTTGCCTTATTATTAGCAATTGCTTGAATATTAAATTATGGAAGATGAAATTATATTTATTACTTAGAAATAATAAAGAGAAATTTTGAAATGATAGTAATTGGAAGATTAGTAATATTAGCAGCAATAACAAAAAGAGCACAAATTCCTTTTTCTTCTTGATTACCCGCTGCAATAGCAGCTCCGACCCCTGTCTCTGCTTTAGTTCATTCTTCTACTTTAGTAACAGCTGGGGTTTATTTATTAATTCGGTTTAATATTTTATTAGAAAATACTTTTTTAGGTCAATTTTTATTATTACTTTCAGGTTTAACAATATTTATAGCGGGATTAGGGGCTAATTTTGAATTTGATTTAAAGAAAATCATTGCTTTATCAACTCTAAGACAATTAGGGTTAATAATAAGTATTTTATCTATTGGATTTTATAAATTGGCTTTTTTTCATTTATTAACACATGCTTTATTTAAAGCTTTATTATTTATATGTGCTGGGGTTATTATTCATAATACAAAAAATGCTCAAGATATTCGATTTATAGGAAGTTTAAGAATAAGTATACCTTTAACTTGTAGTTGTTTTAATATTGCTAATTTAGCTTTATGTGGAATACCTTTTTTAGCTGGATTTTATTCAAAGGACATAATTTTAGAAATAGTAATATTGTCTTATATAAATTTTTTTTCTTTTTTTTTGTTTTTTTTTTCAACAGGTTTAACTGTATGTTATTCATTTCGATTAGTTTATTATTCAATAACCGGTGATTTTAATATAACTTCTTTAAATATGTTAAATGATAAGGGGTGAGTAATAAGTTTTAGTATTTTCTTTTTAATAGTAATAGCTATTATTGGGGGTAGTTTATTAAATTGATTAATATTTTTTAATCCAGAAATAATTTGTTTACCTTTTGATATAAAAATATTAACTTTAATTGTTTGTTTATTAGGAGGATTTTCTGGTTATATTATAAGAAATATTTCTTTATTTTTTTTAAATAAGTCTTTATTTAATTATGGGGTTAGATGCTTTGCTGGGAGTATATGATTTATACCTATGATTTCAACTCTTGGAGTTGTAAAATTACCAATAAATTTAGGATTATATAGTTATAAAAGATTTGATCAAGGATGAAGTGAATTTTTTGGGGGTCAAATATTATATAATCAATTAAAAAATTATTCATTATATATTCAAGAATTTCAAAATAATAATTTAAAAATTTATTTATTAAGTTATTTACTATGAGTAATTGTTTTAGTAGTAATAAGTATATTTTTAATTTAAATTTAAATAGCTTATATTTAGAGCATAACACTGAAGATGTTAGGGAAATTATTGTAATTTTTAAATATTTATAAAAAATTAATTTTTATTTTTACAGTGAAAATGTAATGTTTTTGTTAAACTATATAAATTAGAAATATGTTGATCAAGAAAAAGCTGCTAACTTTTGTCTTTAATGGTTTAATTCCATTTATATTTCTATTTAATTGGAATATAAATATTCAATGATATTATTAACAGTAATATACCTCTTTTTGGTTTCAATTAATAAGATAAATTGATAAATCAATACTTTTTAAGTGCAAATTAAATGTTATAGTTAACTATTATCCTAAAATATGGGTGATTTTCACCTAAGATTAGGCCGAAACTAATTGCAATATATCGCTTCATATTTAAGTATTTCATTCTAAAGCCCCTTGGTTTCATTCATGGTATAGCCCAATTAATAAAATAAAGATAAAAAATAAGCTAGTAATTGCTCAGTTAAGTATATTAGAAGATTTAATAATAATAATAATAGGTAAAATTAAGGCAATTTCTACATCAAAAATTAAAAAAATAATAGCAATTAAAAAAAATCGAAGAGAAAAAGGTAAGCGAGAATAATTTATAGGATCAAATCCACATTCAAAGGGAGATCTTTTTTCTCGATCAATAATTGTTTTTTTTGATAAAAAAGTGGCTAATATTATTACAATAATAGTAATAATAAAAATAATACATCTTATAATCAATAAAATTAAAATTATTTATACTAAAATTATTTAGTCCTTATGATTGGAAGTCATATATACAAATATATACTTTATAAATTATCTACCTCATCAGTAAATTGAAATATATAAAAATAATCAAACTACATCTACAAAATGTCAATATCAGGCAGCAGCTTCAAATCCAAAGTGATGACTTTTTGAAAAATGATAATTGATATGTCGAAGTAAACATACTAGTAAAAAAGAAGTTCCAATTAATACATGTAATCCATGAAATCCAGTAGCTATATAAAATGTTGATCCATAAACACTATCAGCAATAGTAAAAGAAGCTTCAATATATTCATATCCTTGAAGAATAGAGAAATATATCCCCAATAATACTGTAAAAAATAAACTTTGTGTTGCTTGTGTATGATTATTTTCTATTAAACTATGATGTGCTCATGTAACAGTTACTCCAGATGCTAATAAAATTGCAGTATTTAATAAAGGAATTTGGAATGGGTTAAATGCAATAATTCCTACTGGGGGTCAAGTTATCCCTAATTCAATAGTAGGAGATAGACTACTATGAAAAAAAGCCCAAAAAAAAGAAATAAAGAAAAAAATTTCTGATACAATAAATAAAATTATTCCTCACCGTAACCCTAAAGTAACTGGTAAAGTATGTAATCCTTGAAAAGTTCCTTCTCGAGAGATATCTCGTCATCATTGATATATTGTTAATAAAGTAATAATATTTCCTAAAGTAAATAATGTAATATCATATTGATGAAATCACTGAACAAGGCCAGTAACTGTTGTTATTGCTCCAATAGCCCCTGTTAAAGGTCAAGGGCTATAATCTACTAAATGAAAGGGGTGATTTGCATGTGTTGACATTAGTTTACTTCACTAGAATAAAGTGTTCTTAATACTGCAAAAACATAAGATTGAATAATTGCAACCGCAGATTCTAAAACTAATAGAGCAATTTGAGTAATTAAAATTAATGATAAAATAATATAAGAAGTTGATATTGGCCCGGTATTTCCTAATAAAGTTATTAATAAATGTCCAGCAATTATATTAGCAGTTAATCGAACTGCTAATGTTCCGGGTCGAATTACATTACTAATTGTTTCAATACATACTATAAAAGGTATTAAAACAGGGGGAGTTCCTTGAGGGACTAAATGAGCAAATATATGTTGGGTGTGGCAAATTCATCCATATAATATAAAACTTAATCATAAAGGAAAAGCTAAAGTTAATGTTAAAGTTAAATGACTTGTTCTTGTAAAAATATAAGGGAATAACCCTAAAAAATTATTAAATATAATTAAAGAAAATAAAGAAATAAATATTAATGTACTTCCATTATGACCATTTGGACCTAATAAAGTTTTAAATTCCTTATGTAGAGTTGATAAAATATTATTTCAAATAATTTGAAATCGATTTGGTATTAATCAATAAGATGAAGGAATGATTAGTAATCCTAAAAAAGTACTTAATCAATTTAGAGATATATTAAAAATTGTAGTAGAAGGATCAAATACAGAAAATAAATTAGTTATCATTTTCAATTTATTTTAAAAGACTTAATATTTAAATTTTGGGCTGTTTGATTTGATGAATAAGAGACACAGAAATAATTTTTAATATTAAAAATTACTAATGTTAGAGAAAAAATTAAAAATAAAGTTAATCATCTAATAGGAGCTATTTGAGGAATCAAAAAATATCAGAAATCTGATTTTTTCAGTTTGACATACTAATGTTTTTTTGTAAACTAATTTTTTTATTTTGATCATTAGAAGTAAGTGCTAATTTACTATATAATGGTTTAAGAGACCAGTACTTGCTTTCAGTCATCTAATGAATTTAATTGAGAAGAAACTCATTTAATAAAATAATTTATTGGAATTCTTTCAATAACAATAGGTATAAATCTGTGATTAGCTCCACAAATTTCTGAACATTGCCCAAAAAATAGTCCAGGTTGATTAATTAAAAAATTAGTTTGGTTTAATCGTCCAGGTGTAGCATCAATTTTTACTCCTAAAGAAGGAACAGTTCATGAATGTAATACATCTGTTGCTGTTACTAAAATTCGAATTTGATTATTTAATGGGAGAATAATTCGATTGTCAACATCTAATAAACGAAATCCATTTGTGTCTAATTCATTTGTTGGAATTATATATGAATCAAATTCTAAATTTAAAAAATTTGAATATTCATAACTTCAATATCATTGATGTCCAATTGCTTTTAATGTAATTAAAGGAGAATTAATTTCATCTAAAAGATAAAGTAGCCGTAAAGAAGGGAATGCAATAAATATTAAAATAATTGCTGGTAAAATAGTTCAAATGATTTCAATAGTTTGTCCATGTAATAAATAACGATTAGTAAATTTATTAAAAAATAATATAACTATAATATATGTAATTAAAACAGTAACTATAATTAAAATTAAAACTGTATGATCATGAAAAAAATTTAATTGTTCTATTAAAGGAGAAGAACTGTCTTGTAATCCTAAATTTGCTCAGGTTGCCATTAGTAAAAAGTTTTTAGGAATTCTAATAAAAGATAAAATTCTTTATATATGAAGCTTAAATTCATTGCACTAATCTGCCATATTAGAAATTAGATGATAGTAAAGGAAGTTCAGCATAAGTATGTTCAGCAGGAGGTAGTGTATGATATCATTCAATAGAAGAAGATAATTGTATTGGGAATGAAGGAGTACGTTGAGAAATTATACTTTCTCAAATAATAAACAAAAAAAAAACAATAGCAAATAACGAAATTGTTCTTCCTAAAGAAGAAATAATATTTCAAGTTAAGTAGCTATCGGGGAAGTCTGAATATCGTCGAGGTATTCCTGCTAATCCTAAAAAATGTTGAGGAAAAAAGGTTAAATTTACTCCAATAAATATAATTGTAAATTGAATTTTTAATCAAGTAGGGTTTATAACTAATCCTGTAAGAAGGGGGTATCAATGAACAAATCCTGCTATAATAGCAAAAACAGCTCCTATTGATAAAACATAATGAAAATGAGCTACAACATAGTAAGTATCATGTAGAACAATATCAATAGAAGAATTAGCTAAAATTACTCCTGTTAATCCTCCTACAGTAAATAAAAATACAAATCCTAAAGATCATAATAAAGCTGGAGTATAATTTAATTGAGTTCCATGAAGAGTTGCTAATCAACTAAAAATTTTAATTCCAGTAGGAACAGCAATAATTATAGTTGCTGAAGTAAAATAAGCTCGAGTATCTACGTCTATTCCTACAGTAAATATATGATGAGCTCATACAATAAATCCAAGTAATCCAATAGCTAATATAGCATAGATTATTCCTAGTGTTCCAAATGTTTCCTTTTTTCCTCTTTCTTGTGTAATAATATGAGAAATTATACCAAATCCTGGAAGAATTAAAATATAAACTTCAGGGTGCCCAAAAAATCAAAATAGATGTTGGTATAGAATAGGGTCTCCTCCTCCAATTGGGTCAAAGAAAGAAGTATTAAGATTTCGGTCTGTTAATAGTATAGTAATGGCTCCAGCAAGTACTGGTAGAGATAAAAGCAAGAGAACAGCAGTAATTACAACAGATCAGACAAATAGAGGTATTCGGTCTAGTGTAATACCAGAAGATCGTATATTAATTACAGTTGTAATAAAATTTACAGCTCCTAAAATTGATGAAATTCCCGCTAAATGTAAAGAAAAAATAGCTAAATCAACAGAAGCTCCAGCATGAGCTGTTCCTGAAGATAAGGGGGGATAAACAGTTCAACCTGTTCCAGCCCCATTTTCTACTAAGCTGCTAGAAAGCAGCAGTGTTAATGATGGGGGAAGTATTCAAAATCTTATATTATTTATTCGAGGAAAAGCTATATCAGGAGCTCCTAATATTAAAGGAACTAATCAGTTTCCGAATCCTCCAATTATAATTGGTATTACTATAAAAAAAATTATGATAAAAGCATGAGCAGTTACAATTACATTATAAATTTGATCATTTCCAATAAATACTCCTGGTTGACTTAATTCAGCTCGAATTAATAGACTTAAAGAAGTTCCAATTATTCCAGCTCAAGCTCCAAAAATAAAGTATAAAGTTCCAATATCTTTATGATTTGTAGAAAATAGCCATTGTCGCGATTAAATGGCTGAAGTTTAGGCGATAAATTGTAAATTTATATATAAGAGCAAATCTTTTTAATCAAACTTTATATTCAATAATGATATTAGACTGCAATTCTGAAGGAATAATTAAATAATTATTAAAGTTTAAGAACTAAATGAGTAATACAAATATTATCAGCTTTGAAGGCTATTAGTTTATTTAACTTAAATTCTTATTACAGAATTATATAAATAAATGAAATAATTAATAATCCTGTAATAGAAAAAAAATTTATGACTAAAACTAAATTTATGTTTTTGTTATTAAAATAATTAATCATTATTCAAGAATTTTTATTAAAATTTAACATGTAAGTACTATAAGATATTCGTAAATAATAATATAAGGTAATTAAAGTTAAACAAACGGAAATAAATAGTAAAAATATTTGATGAGTTTCAATTAAATTTTGAATTACTAATCATTTAGGTAAAAATCCTAAAAAAGGAGGGAGTCCTCCTAAAGATAAAAGGTTTAAAAACAAAAAAAATTTAATTAATGGATTTATTATAGAAAAATTAAAAATTTGATTAAAATGAAACAATTTAAAATTATTGAAAAATAAAATAATAGATAAAGATAAAAATGAATAAAAAATGAAATATATTATTCATAATAATTCATTATTTATTATTGCTATTAATATTCAACCAAGATGATTAATAGAAGAAAAAGCTATTAATTTTCGTAAAGATGTTTGGTTTAACCCTCCTAATGCTCCTACAATTATAGATAGAATAACTGTAATTAAAAAAAAATTATAATTAATATTATAAGAAATTAACATTAAAGGGGCAATTTTTTGTCATGTTATTAAGATTAATCTATTAATTCAACTTAATCCTTCTATTACTCCAGGGAATCAAAAATGAAAGGGAGCAGCCCCTCTTTTTAATAATAATGTTGATAAAATTACTAATTCATAAAAATTATTATTTATTAAATTTATATTAAAAGACATTATTATTAAAATAATAGCAAATAATAAAATTGAAGAAGCAAAAGCTTGAGTTAAAAAATATTTTAATCTTCTTTCAGAGGTTATTAAATTTTTTTTACCTTCATTTATTAGGGGGATAAATGAAAGTAAATTAATTTCTAATCCTATTCAAGCTCCAAGTCAGGAATTAGCTGAAATTGTTATTAAAGAGCCAAAAATTAATATAATTAAAAAAATATTATTTGAAATTTTTTTGATTAAAAAGAAAAGGAGTATAACCTTTATAAGTGGGGTATGAACCCAATAGCTTATTTAGCTTATCTTTTTCTTTAAAATTATTATATTTTAGTGTATGATGCACAAAAGTTTTTGATACTTTTAGAAATAGTTTAATTCTATTAAATATAATGAATAAAGCATAAAATCTTTATGATTTACCCTATCAAGGTAATCCTTTTTATCAGGCAATTCATT